ATGAGTTACTGGACATGCCAGTTTTATATAACCCATTTGATATCTACGTATCCGAGAATCAACAAATTCTACCCCACATTGTTCACAAAATTTTTGGTTGTCTTTTTTATCTACGATTACTCGATAATTTCCACAAGCACAAATCCCACTTTTTATAGGCCCAAAAATTCTTTCACAAAATAATCCATCTTTTTCAGGCTTATTGGTTTTGTAATGAAAAGTATAGGGTTTTGTTACCTCTCCAACTATTTCTCCATTCGGTAGGATTTTTTCTGCCCAAGCACTTATTTGTTGGGGCGAAACTGATCCAATTCGGAGTTGTTGATGTTTATACTGATCAATCATAGAAGAAAAATTCTTATTCAGTCCAATTAAGCTTCGTTCCTATGAACCCGGAAGTTCTTTTCAGATACAAGGAAATGAGTCAGTTCCAGAGCCAAAGATCGTAGTTCTCGAACGAGCAATCGAAAGGATTCTGGAGCATCCGCGGGTTTGGGTATTGTTCCTCCAACGATCGTAGTCCCGAGTACTTCTTGGCGAGCTTTAATATGATCAGATTTATAAGTAAGCATCTCTTGCAAAATATGAGCAACACCAAATCCTTCGAGGGCCCAAACCTCCATTTCGCCCACCCGTTGTCCTCCTTGCTTGGCCCTCCCTCTAAGGGGTTGTTGCGTAACAAGTGCATAATGTCCACAGGAACGTCCGTGTATTTTATCATCAACTTGATGAATTAATTTCAAGATATAAGGCTTTCCCATTATAACAGGCTGTTCAAAAAGATTCCCCGTTCTTCCATCAAATATTCGGCTTTTTCCCGGATATTCGGGCTCAAATATCCACGGATTCGATGTTTGTTTAGCGGCTTCATATAATTCAGAAAACACTAGTTTTCGCGAAGCCTCTTGTTCATATCTCTCATCAAAGGGTGCTATTCGATAATGTCTATCTAGCGTACCCCCCGCTAATCCGAGTGAACATTCAAATATCTGTCCCACATTCATTCGTGAAGGTACCCCTAATGGATTGAAGACGATATCAACGGGTCTTCCATCTTGCAAATAAGGCATATCTTGTCTAGACAAAATTTTGGAAACGATACCTTTATTTCCATGTCTCCCGGCCACTTTATCACCTACTTTAATTTCACGTCTCTGTAAAATATATATACGAATCGTTTCTGGATTATAACTAGAACCCCTCTTTTTTTGGATCCATCTCACATCAATAACTCGACCCCTACCGCCTATAGGTAGTTTTAGACACGTTTCCTTTGAGGTGGATACCTGAATGCCGAGGATAGCTCGTAATAATCTATCTTCTGGGGCATACGAGGATTCTTTCGCCATTTGAGGCGTTAATTTACCCACTAAAATATCGCCTGTTTCTACCCAAGATCCCAGGATCACAATTCCATTTTTGTCTAAATTTCGGAGTAAATGGCCTTCTAGGTGTGGAATTTCATTCGTGATTCTTTCAGGACCATGGCTTGTCACATGAGTCTGAATTTCAAATTTCCGTATGTGAAAAGAAGTATAAATATCTTCATAGACCAGACGTTCACTAATTAGTACAGCATCTTCAGAATTGTAACCCTCCCACGGCATATAAGCTACTAATACGTTTTTTCCCAAAGCGAGCTCCCCGCCAACTGTAGCAGCACCGTCCGCTAAAATTTGTCCTCTTTTAATGCATTTACCTCGCTGAACCAGGGGTTTTTGATGCATGCAAGTATTTTTGTTCGAACGTTGATATATAATTAATGGAATGCTTAGAGTATCTCCATTTCCAAATAAAAGGATCTTGTCAATATCGGTATAAATAATCCTTCCCTCGTGTTCGGCTATAGCGGGAACCCCAGAATCTAAGGCCACTTGGCGTTCCAATCCAGTTCCAACAATGCACTTTTCGGACCGAGAAAGCGGAACTGCTTGGCGTTGCATATTAGAACTCATTAAAGCTCTATTCGCATCATTATGCTCAATAAAAGGAATGAGGGAAGCTCCAATAGAAAAGTATTGGAAGGGAAAAATACTTCGAAGATGAACCTGTTCCCATGCAATAGTAAGAAATTCTTGACGGTATCGGGCGGGAACAATCTGTTCCTCTTGAATACCTCGATTCAGTGCCAAAGAATTTCCCGTCGCTACCATATAGTATTCATCTCTACTTGGTGATAAATAAAGCATGCGTATTCTTTTTGATCTTTCAGAGATTTCATAAAATGGACTTTCTATAGACCCCCAACGACCAATCCTCGCATGAATCGCTAGGGATCCAATAAGTCCAACGTTGATTCCTTCAGACGTATCAATTGGACAAATGCGTCCATAGTGACTAGCGTGGATATCTCGTATTCGAAAACTAGCAGTTCGTCCCGTCAATCCTCCTGGGCCCAAATAACTCAATTTTCTTCCATGAACGATTTGGGTCAATGGATTAGTTCCATCCAAAACTTGAGATAATGGATGTAATCCAAAAAAAGATTCATAAGTGGTTGTTAATGGGGTTGAGGTCACCAAATTCTGAGGAGTAGGTATCAATTTCTGTCTAATTGATCCACATATTGTTCCTCTAACCATATTTTCTAAACGAACTAAGGCCAATCCAAATTGATCTTGTAAGAGATCTGCTACTGAACGAATACGTTTATTTTTCAAATGATTGATATCGTCCAGTGTACCCATCCCAAATCTCATTCCAATTAAATGATCCACAGCTGTCAATATATCTCGTGGTAACAAAAATGTATTGTTCTGGGGTATATCAAGATTTAGTCTTCGGTTCATATTTCGTCGACCAATCTTTCCTAATTCACATCTTTGTTGAAAAAATTTTTTTTGTAATTCCTTACATAAAGATTCAGAAAATACTGGATCTTCACCTACACAAGCAAATTGTCGATAAAACTCCAAAATGGCATTTTCTTTGGACCCTACTTTTTGTTTCTCCCTATCATTCAGGAAAGACAAGAAAATCTCAGGGTAGCAAACATTCCCTAGAATTTCGCTTAAATTCGAACCCATAGCTGATGATAGAACTAGAATAGATATTTTCTGTTTTCTACTCACACGAGCCCATATCCTTGCTTTTCTATCAATTTCTAATTCTAATCTACCCCCCCAATCTGATATTATTGTACCGGTATAGACCGAAATTCCGTTAGGGTCCAATTCTGACCGATAATAGATACCGGGACTTTGCAATATTTGATTAATTACAATTCTGTATATTCCATTTACAATAGAAGTTCCCAGGGAATTCATTAGAGGAATGGTTCCAATAAAAATAGTTTGTTTTTGGATATCCATACTGCTTTTCCAGATTAATCCCGCGGATATATAAAATTCCGAGGAATATGTAAGTGATTCGTATACGGCATCCTTTTCTTTTATCAAGGGTTCTACCAATTGATATGTTTCCACAAATAATTGAAATTCAATTTCTTGATCTGTATCTTCCATTTTTGGAAATTTAAAAAGTTCTTCTGTTAAGCCCCGATCAATGAATCGACAAAACCCTTCAAATTGTATATGATTCAATCCGGGCAGTGTAAACATTCCCTCATTTTCACCCCGAAGCATTTTCAATTTCCCCATTTATTATATAGAAAATATCTTCGAAAATATTTCATGATTTGCTTTTATTCTTCATCGAATAGCATGAGTCGATTTAGCAAAAATGTAATTTCTGTTCTTTTTACTGAATCACATGAAATTTTACCCAACTGGGTTTATGAAATACCTATTATGAAAAAGAAGGGATAAATAAATAGAACTTTCTACTCAAATTTGAATTTGCAACAAAACAAATAGATAGAATCGAAACTTGAATATAAACGGAAACGAATTGAAAAATTTCACCTAGACTTCGGGGTTTTTACGGAATATCAAAACATAAAATGGATTCAGTTTCTACCATTATTATGATATTCGAATTTGATTGGATACAAAAAAATAGAAGTACGCGAATTTCTTGAAAATTCCCTAAATTCCTATAGTATAGGTATTATATACGGATAAGATACTTGATTAGATAATATCTTTGTAGTAACAATGAAAATTTATGTTCTAGGGTTTACATAGACGGATACTGACAGTTGCTGTTATAATTGAAATGGAGAGGGTTTTTTTTTGAAAAAAAAAAGCAATATTGATTAATTATGTATCAATTTGGATTTTCTGATCTCATAAAGAAAAACCAGTTTCGATTCAAGAATCGTTCAGGAATTACAGTAATTTTTCATACTTAACGGTTATGATTTGTCTCGTCTTTTTTTTTTTTGTGATCGAGGGTGTACCTTTGTTTTTTCAATAGAAAAGGGTAGGTATTCGCATATATTTTTTTGTAGCGTTTTGGCAACATGGCCGAGCGGTAAGGCGGGGGGCTGAAAATCCCTTTTCCCTAGTTCAAATCCGGGTGTCGCCTGATCGACAAGAGAATTGAAATAGTATATTCCGATAGAACTGAAATTTTTATTTCCAGCAGAAACAAGCGCGGGAAAGGACTCTTGGGACTTGTTTGATGCTAAATTCTAAGCATCAGAAGGTTTGTTCTTCAAAATGCTGGGAATCTTTTCGTCTCAGATTCAAGCAAGAAAAGATTCTAGTAGTGATGAAAACAAATCGATAAATCTTCAAATGATAGTCTTTTCGCGCCACTACTATTACAGTATCCATCCATATACTGACTGAGTCTTGAATTAGGTTAGATAGTAATAAATCGGATAGGTAATCGAATTCTATTTTTCGTTGGTTGGGGAAGGGGAGGAGACTTTGTATACAAACTCATGTAGAGTATAGGAGCGCTTCCGCATTTATTCAAATATTAGTTAGATTGGTTAGATTGAATAACGAATTGGCTTTTTTTATTCTATTTCCATTAGAAAAAAAGAATAAAAAAGAAATTCTTTATACTTTTTACTTAATGAAATGGGGAGTAAAATAAAACGATGTCTCCGGATATTTTGTTTATGCTTATTAATGTTTTCCGATTCTACTAGAAATCGGATTAAAAACTTGTTAGATGCTCTAATTATTTGATTTATTGGATTGTTTCGTCAATGGTGTTATTAGCCCAGAACCCCCTTTTTTGACTCTGTCCCATCGATTTTCTACTATTATTACTATTCATTAATGATTATTACTATTCATTAATGGTATTAATGAATAGTAATTGAATATATTTTTAGCGAATTATATAAATAAATAAAACAAGAAAAATAAGCGAACAATAATGAAATAATTCATTCATATTGATAGAGATAGGAGACAAAATGTACATGGATATGGTAAGTCTTGCTTGGTCTGCTTTAATGGTCGTTTTTACATTTTCCATTTCCCTCGTAGTTTGGGGAAGAAGCGGACTCTAGGGATACTACTAATTGAGTTAAGGGATCACAACCTGTATCAATTGTTTTATAATCCCGATTCTGCAATTTTTTTTTTTTCACTATTGAATCTCAGTTCAGTATTTAATTAATACTAATAAATACTAATTAATTAAATTGAAATCTATATGCATTTCGGAATTCTAGTGTATTCTAGTGGGTGGTGTAATGCATTCTACAGATAAGATAGAACTAGAATGGAAAATATTCTTTCAATCAAACAAAAGTTTGAATTATTCCCGCGTTCATATTTTGAAAGTCAAGACAATACAAATAATAGTAAAAGATAAAAAAAAGTTCTCTTATAAATAGTAGGCGGATACGCAATTTATATTTATGGAGGAAACAAAATAGACGCAGAAATTGTCTAATGCGATACTACACATAATAAGATATTGCTGTTGCTCCGGACGAATACCATATTACGTATTGTTTTATTTGATTATTTGTATTTTAGGTTAGAAATTGGATTTTCATTTTATTGAACTTATTTCATATGCTAGTTCAAACGTAAAAACTCGGTTGATTTTTACTTTTCCAAAATACGAAAAAGTTTATCATAAGACTCCCACGGATTGTCTGTCAACTATTTAATTTAATCAATTACTTCTTCAGAATGCTAAATGCTAAAAAGATTACTTTTTTTAATATGATATCCGGAAAATAATAAGAAATATCAAAATTCGAATCGGAAGAATAAGAGTTGCTTTTTGATTCTTTCGGGTTGATTGGTTCAAATAAAAATCAAATGGATGAAATAAATTGGGATGATATGTTATGTACATTAAAGATATGTAGTTGAAAATAGATATATATTGTCGATTGGTCTATATTCAACCTCTATTTTGATAAAGTAAGCCTTTATACACTACAATAATAGATAGATAATAACAGATAGTATGGTAGAAAGAACATAGATTTGATTTCTTTCTACCATACTATCCGGATTTCATAGAATTCTACTAATTCTAGTTGGATCATTTCATTTAATACTAAAGCCCAAAATGGAAATCTTTTTTTCAACCATGGCATTGATAAAAATGAAGAAGTCATGTTTAAGTAAAATTACTCACTTTGACTTACCGTTTTTACGTAAATTATAAGTAAAAAGGCAGTAGGAACTAGAATAAATAGTGCAGTAGCAATAAATGCGAGAATATTTACTTCCATAATCTCTATGTTCTCTTTCTCTTTAATTTCCAATAAAGAATTCGGGATTTAATCCCATAGAGATGATAAATCTTTCGTCGGTAAATTCAATGGTATAAATTACGTCTCGATGATATCAAATCGTATCGATATCATGAATAACAATATCTGAGCTATCGAATCGATTCATCGTCAAGAATTAAATAGTATAACATAGTAATATCTTTTATCCATACCAAATTTAAAAATGTTATTTCTGATGCAATCAAAAAAAATCCCCCTTTTCTTTTTCTTTATTTTTGAATAGTTTTTTTCTTTCTTGATCTTCACTTTTATCTTTTTTAAACTTAAATTTAAACTTATAAAAAAAGAAAGAAAAAGAAAAATACACATTAGGAATGATATTTTTTTGTTATTTTGATTCCCTCTCACACACGAAATGAATTGATGTCTTTTTTATTGGATTTCTTTGTATACGTCGGGACTGACGGGGCTCGAACCCGCAGCTTCCGCCTTGACAGGGCGGTGCTCTGACCAATTGAACTACAATCCCCAGGAAAGGCATACAGCATATACATATTCTTACGATTTCATTCAAACCCCTTCTTTTTCGATTTGGATTCCGTTGTGCTGTAACTGACAGAGGCGGGCTTATTTGTTATATATATATATTGATAAATAGATAGATATGCACTATAGCGAGATCGACATGGATTGCGAGTAATCCATTCGTTATTGACAAATTGATTCAAAAATGAATCAATGAAAATAAAAAAGACTCTTTTTTGTTTATTTGCTTTAGGCCCTTTCTTAGACACTTTATACAGATCATTAGCAATATCCGAACCAACCGAATTTGTAGAAAAAATTCGTAATACGGAAAATGGCGCTAGGGGTGTCTTACATTTTGATTCTTCCGTATCAGACCAGACAGAGCACGTCGGTCAATTCCGTAGAACAAC